GTTTATTGATATCAATGTCATGAATTGTTTCAGTTTCAAAAAGGCCCTAATTACTTTTATATTGACAATTTTGAAAAACTAATCATACTATGAGCATAGTAGAGTCTGCGGCGGTCAGGAAAACATGCCCCCATCGTCTAGTGGTTCAGGACATCTCCCTTTCACGGAGGCAGCGGGGATTCGACTTCCCCTGGGGGTAGGGTACTATGAAAGGAAGTTGATCATGGATTCTAAATAACCTTAGAAGTGATTTTTCCTGGGTCGATGCCCGAGCGGTTAATGGGGACGGACTGTAAATTCGTTGGCAATATGTCTACGCTGGTTCAAATCCAGCTCGGCCCAAAAATGCGCTGATCCACCATGAATGGATATGACCCATTTGTTTTCCAGAAAGAACCGACACGCAGGTAGAAAATAACAAGGTTGGATTTTTTGTTTTAAAATGTAGTATCAATCGATTTGAGAATAACAACATGGACTACTAGTAATCCATGTTGTTTTCACTAAGCATTTCCTATCAATATATTCATGTATCTCTGTTACACCGGGGTGATAATGCAAAATAGATATGCTTTGAATGAAATAACAAGAATAAATAAGAGTTATATACTTTTTATGGGGATTGTAGTTCAATTGGTAAGAGCACCGCCCTGTCAAGGCGGAAGCTGCGGGTTCGAGCCCCGTCAGTCCCGACGTATACAATAAATACTCAATCCATCTTATCCCTCTTTCGGAGGCAAAGGGTAGGGGAAACCCACAAGAGAAGTCCGTTATATATATTTCAATAAATGGAGGAGAGACCCGTGTGAATTAGTATAATTATTGGGGGGCAGCCTGTATCCTAATTTCCAAAAATATACTCTAACTTCATTTTTTTATTGTTCCTGATCCTTCTAATGTATAACAATACTATAATCTTTATTTTTCCTGGGGCATTTTTTAGAATAACATTCTAAAATGAATTAAACATAATTAACCTGATAGAACCCATTCAGGTTAAACCTATCCCCTTTTTTGGTTCCAATTATGTGGAATTTGAATAACTACCAAGAAAGATTTTCTCCTTCGGGTCCAAAGAAACAACAAAAAAGAGTGAATTTTATGGGATATTAGATCTTTTAGACTAAGGTTCAGTTTTCTTACACTTTATTTGGTTTCCAAGAAAACTTGATTAGTAACATTAAAAAAGGAATTTCGAACTTAACTCCGTCCTTTTTTCGTTTCATTTCGGTGGGTTGGTAACCAATAGGCTGTCTAAATGGACAAATAATACTTGATCAGATGATTCTACAAAGAATAAAGAATACGGCATATTTTATGGTATATAAAGTTAAGAATCAAAATAAGGATAAGAAATAAATTCTTAATAGAATCATGAATTTAAAAATTGAATTTTGGATTCGGTATGGATAAAGGACCCTCCTATGTTATACTATTTAATTCTTGACGATTAATCCATTTGATACATCAGATATTCTTATTCATGATATTGATCTGATTCAATATCATCGCAATGTAATTTATCTGATTGAATTTACCGGTGAAAGATTGATTCCTCATCTCTATGGGATTAAATCCCGAGTTATTGCGCAGTAAAAAAAAAAGAAACGATGGTATTATGGAAGTAAATATTCTTGCATTTATTGCTACTACACTGTTCATTTTAGTTCCTACTGCCTTTTTACTTATTATATATGTAAAAACAGTAAGTCAAAATAATTAATTTGAATGAAACTTGACTTCTTAGTTCTTAATGAAAATTAAGATGAGCAGACTACAATCCGCAGTATTCTATGAGATCTGATAGTATGGTAGAAAGAAAAGTGAATTCATTTCTTTCTACCATACTACTATACTATTTATTTTTTTGAGTCTTGGTGAAGTATATTAAAGTAGGATTCTTATGGATCAATCGAAAATATTGATCTTCATATTTCATATATGTGATATGAACTAGGTAGATCGAATCTTAATAGCACCTCATTCTAGTTCTTTGTTTCATCTATTTTATTTGAAGATTGATTGATGCCAATCAAGATTCAAAAAGAAAAACAAAAGACAAATTGGGTCTTATTCTTACGGTTCGAATTCCTGGCTTTCTTGTATTTTTTTTTCATTCAAATAGGAATTTGGAATCCTGCTATACATCGAGAGAATAAAATCCGAATCGCTGAAATTCAAAGCAGTATGAGCATATATAAAACCTAGTCATTTTTTTGGCATTATAAAGAAGTAAGTGATTAAACCACTGGCCCATAATTCAAGGAAGTCTATGGGAATGGACCTTTTTCGGGTTTGGTTTGGAAAAGGAGCCTAAAAAAAAAATACTTGAACATAGAGAAAGGTCATATCTATTTCATTTCAGAAAAGCACCTGTTTCTCTCTGAACAATAAAAAGGGGGGGAATCCGCTCTTCCCGATTGTCAATATATGCGGTAAGAGTGGGTGGATTTATCACAATTCACAATAGAAAGTTTAGGAAAAATTAGGTTGGAATCCC